ATCCTTCCGTCCCAGAGCATACCCATTATATCAGAATAAAGATTTATTTTTTGAACAACCTTCTGTTTATGTTTAAGAGTGTAATATTGGATCGAATGTGATTCTTCTTTCTAATTTTTAATTATTTTTCTCTGAATCATATCTTTTTCACAAACTGAATTGAGTTCAAATGACACGCGGATGTAACTGAATCTATTTGTGATCCAGGTAAGATGTAAACATAGATCACAAGAGTTTGAATTAAAAAAAAAAGTAGGACGGGCCTTTCGTCGTATGCCCATCTCCTTCATATTCATATTGAAGTTAATTACTTAAAAAAACCTTACGTGCCGTATCAATTTGAATTTTCAATGATACATTCTAAATCGAAATACGAAAGAAAAGCCCCTATATTCCCTATCCTACATGAGGTAGCCCCATTTTTAATTCTCTGTGGATTTCTGGAATTCTAAACAAGAGGAGTTTCTTGGAATTCAATCAACGCGATTTAGTCTCTCAAGCCTGGGTTAGTGTCAAATAAAAAATAGGAACAACGACTTAATCTGTACCTCTTTGTCTTTGTACCTATACTATCTCGTCTAGTATCTCGTAAAATAGGATACTTTTTTTTATTTCTAATTCATATTCATCATCCCCATAGAATTGGGGGAGTAAATAGGTCTTAAACAGCAATGGAAGGTATCAATTTTAATATCTATGTCTATCCGAATCTCATTAACAAACGATCAAGTAAATTCCATATGTAACAGATGTATTTTCTTTGAACCGTTCATTTTTAGGCATTTCGTCTTTTCTTTGACTCTAATGAGAATAATTATAAATCCATGTAACAATTGAGGCGGGGGGTGATTCATACATTCTATTCACTTTACTTTATGGAAAGATTGCAGAAAAATTACTGACCTTCAAGTCAAATACGTAGAAAATGAGGAAATGCTTATATGTATGTATTGTTATCATTCTATTTCAGTGACAACGGTGTTTCGATTTTTGTGAAAAAAAAAAAAAGAATTGTGATCTCTTAAATTTAAATATTTAACATAGAATATCCATAATTTAATTACTTCCAGTGACACTTATTCAGTTTATCTGATAGATATGGAAATCTCCTGTTCTTTCGATTCTGATTTTATCAATCAGATGAAAGAATAACGACTTAAATCTTCTCTTACCTATTAGTACTTTTATCCACTCTACAAAAAAAAAAATGTTGCATTCATACAATAAAATAGGGGATTAAGTTGAATTTTTGCCGCGACTTCTTCAGAAAAATATCTACCCATCCAGCAAAAAATATAGATTACTATGTACCGACTGAACCAATGACTACTCATGATTCCATAATTGAATCAATTACATACCGGTTACAAACTAGAGGAATGTTATGGTAAAACTTCGTTTGAAACGATGTGGTAGAAAGCAACGTGCGACTTGAAGGACATGATCAGCTGTGGATTCTTACGTCCACCATTTTATATAGGAATGAAGGTGCTCTTGGCTCGACATCTTTTGTTCTGTTCCACTAGAACCCCCGTTTTTGTTGGGTTGTAATGTAAATAGTACATGATGAAGCTCGAGTAGAAAGTATTGATTAATTTCTCAGGGGCAAAGATCTAGGGTTAGTGCCAATCAATAAGTTGGACCAACTTCGTAAGTATATCTTCGATTTATATATCGAAGGGACCCAAGTCGAGCAAGTTTCAAATCCAAAAGGGAAATTTGTTAGAATTGGTAAAACTCTTTCGATCAAAAGTGTAGCACGCGAGAATCAACCGTTCTATGATTCTTTGATAGAAAGAAATCCCCCAAAAGGGTATGTTGCTGCCATTTTGAAACGATTAAGGATCACCGAAGTAATGTCTAAACCCAATGATTCAAAGTAAAGATAAAGGATCCTGGAACAAGGAAATACCATTTTCTATTGTCTCAACAACTAGATCAGAATGAAGAATCAAAATAGATTCTAAACGAGACAAAAAGGGGTTAGAGACCACTCAATAAATGAAATGCTTAAGGGCTTTCTTTGAGCTATTTGAGAGTTATCCAACTTGAGTTATGAGTACGAATGATTTTTTATTTTTCGGGAAAGAAGAAAAAAAAGGACTTAAATCATAGTCTAATTGATTTGATAATTTTATGGATCTATTTGCCATTAGAATTCTATACCTAGACATAACTTCGAATCATTTTTTCTCGAGCCGTACGAGGAGAAAACTTCTTATACGTTTCTAGGGGGGGTATTGTTCATCTACATCTATCCCAATGAGCCGTCTATCGAATCGTTGCAATTGATGTTCGATCCCGAAGAGAAGGAAGAGATCTTCAGAAAGTGGGTTTTTATGATCCGATAAAGAATCAAACTTATTCAAATGTTCCTGCTATTCTACATTTCCTTGAAAAGGGCGCTCAACCTACAGGAACTGTTCATGATATTTTAAAGAAGGCGGAGGTTTTTACGGAACTTCGCCTTAATCAAACGAAATTCAATTAATGAAATAAA